TGCAAGAAGGGAGCTTGAGCTTGATGCAAATGGCGAAAATATCTTCAGCTTCATATGATTATCAATCAAATAAAAAATTATTCTACGTATCAATCCTTACATCTCCTACAACTGGTGGAGTAACCGCCAGTTTTGGTATGTTAGGAGATATTATTATTGCCGAACCTAATGCCTACATTGCATTTGCGGGTAAAAGAGTAATTGAACAAACATTGAATAAGACAGTACCAGATGGTTCACAAGAAGCTGAGTACTTATTCCAAAAGGGCTTATTCGACCTAATTGTACCACGTAATCTTTTAAAAGGTGTTCTGAGTGAGTTATTTCAGCTTCACGGTTTCTTTTCATTAAATGAAAATTTCATCAAGTAGATCATTTTATTCATTTTATTCTATATTATATATAGAATAATCAAAACGTGAAGTTTTACTTGAGGTCATAACATCTAATTGGATAACGGATCTGAAGTTGTTACTAATCTTATTTCCTCTAGATCCTTTTTATTTCCAATACTTAACCTATATAATTAGTAATCGATTAGTAATCGGGAGAACTCTATCAACAGAATAGGATAAAAACGTAAATTCTTACCCTAAATTCTTTTTTTCCTTTTTGATTCTATTTCTATATATTATAGAATTCTATTTTTATTTATTATAATAATAAATAAAATGAATGCTCTTACATATTATTTATAAATATTGAAAAGAATGCAAAATAAAATGTAGAAAATAAAAATCAAATAAAATATAGAATAGGAATCTTGCATTTCTTTTATATATTACCTGATAATGAGAATTTCCATTTTTAAATTTTAATAGGAATCTCTGTCAGATCGCATTCTTTCGAACCCTTTGATAGCTTACTTGTAAGAAACTTTTTTCATATTTATTCGAAGTATAAAAGAACAATAATCAATTTATATACTTTAAAAAGGTAAATAGGTACACTTATTTAGTTCTACATTTCTTGTACCTATACCTATTATTAGGATAATAGATATACTTATCATAAGATATCTTTATAACAGGTACAAATATAAAATCGAGGTATCCATTCATTCTATGACAACTTTCAACTTACCCTCTTTTTTTGTGCCTTTAGTAGGTCTAGTATTTCCGGCAATTGCAATGGCTTCTCTATCTCTTCATGTTCAAAAAAACAAAATTGTCTAGGCCCAATCTCATCCATCTTTTTTTTTCAATACTCGGGCTTGGATTATACTCAGACTACAGATATCTATCTATTTAGTGGACATAGTATACAACATGTGTATTCTTCCCAACACAAATAAAAGAGCTGTTATCCACGTGGAAACATCATGACATGATATATGGATAAATAGATTCTATCTATTCTTAAATAAGCCGGCAGATATATGAAATGGAAAGTACAAATAACAAAAATATATATATGTAGTAGATATCCAGGATCATATGAATGGGATCTCTTTTTTATCTAACTGATTCGATGAATTACTCCTAATGGTTCATATCATAATAAGAGTACTAGTTGATGAGAGTTACTTCGGGAACAAAAAAAATAAAGTCAAATTCATTTGGGTTATTATCTCAATTTCAATAAAATGAAACAACTGGATCGAGTATGAACTGGCGATCAGAACGTATATGGATAGAACTTATAACAGGGTCTCGAAAAGCAAGTAATTTATTTTGGGCCTGTATCCTTTTTTTAGGTTCAACAGGATTCTTATTAGTTGGAACTTCTAGTTACCTTGGCAGAAATTTGATATCTTTATTTCCTTCTCAGCAAATCCTTTTTTTCCCACAAGGGATCGTGATGTCTTTTTATGGAATCGCGGGTCTGTTTATTAGCTCCTATTTGTGGTGCACAATTTCGTGGAATGTAGGTAGTGGTTATGATAGATTCGATAGAAAAAAAGGAATAGTGTGTATTTTTCGTTGGGGATTTCCTGGAAGAAATCGTCGCATCTTCCTTCGATTCCTTATGAGGGATATTCAGTCGATTAGAATAGAGGTTAAAGAAGGTATTTATCCTCGGCGTGTACTTTATATGGAAATCAGAGGCCAGGGTGCTGTTCCCTTAACTCGTACTGATCAGAATTTGACTCCACGAGAAATCGAACAAAAGGCTGCAGAATTGGCCTATTTTTTGCGCGTGCCCATTGAAGTATTTTGAAATGAATTGATCCAAGGACTAACCAAACCAATCAATTAAATAAGGGAGAATTGGTTCATGGATTTAATACCGTGTTATATAACTCATGTTTCATGGAAATATGACAGATTGGGTAGAGTCGAGGAATGAAGTGGTTTCGTTAAAAATTCACAGATTAAAAATGCAAAAAAAAAAAGCATTAAACCCCCTTCTATATCTTACATCTATAGTTTTTTTGCCTTGGTCGATTTCTTTCTCATTTAAAAAAAGTATGGAATCTTTGGTTACTCATTGGTGGAATGCAGGGCAATCCGAAGTTTTTTTGAATGATATTCAAGAAAAAAGCGCCCTAGAAAAATTCATAGAATTAGAAGAACTCTTCCTTTTGGATGAAATGATAAAGGAGTCCCCGGATACACATATACAAAAACTTCGCATAGGAATACACAAAGAAACGATACAATTGGTCAAAATGTACAACGAGGGCCATATACATACCATTTTAAACTTTTCGACAAATATTATAAGTTTCGCTATTCTAAGCGGTTTTTCTATTCTGGGTAATGAACAACTTGTTATTTTAAATTCTTGGGTTCGGGAATTTATATATAACTTAAGCGATACAATAAAAGCTTTTTGTATTCTTTTATTAACTGATTTATGTATTGGATTCCACTCGCCTCATGGTTGGGAACTAATGATCGGTTCGGTCTACAAGGATTTTGGATTTTCTCATAATAATCAAATTATATCGGGTCTTGTTTCCACCTTTCCAGTCATTCTAGATACAATTTTAAAATATTTAATCTTCCGTTATTTAAATCGTGTATCTCCGTCACTTGTAGTCATTTATCATTCAATAAATGACTAAAAAATGATCTACTGAAATAAATCGAATCATAATGGTTTTTACCTATACTTCGTACATAAGTACATAAACAAACCATTCAAAATCTTACTCCTTCTTTATGTTTCTACCCATCCAGGAAACAACTCCTGGATTCCAGTAAAATCGCAGAATCGTGGATAGGGAACTCTACAAGCAACCTACCCCAATTTATTGTAGAAATTTTCGGGATCAATGATTGGACCATGCAAAATAGAAATATCTTTTCTTGGATAAAGGAGCAGATGACTCAATCCATTTTCGTATCGATCATTATATTTATATATGTAATAACTCAGACATCTATTTCACATGCATATCCCATTTTTGCACAACAGGGTTATGAAAATCCCCGAGAAGCAACTGGGCGTATTGTATGCGCCAATTGTCATTTAGCTAATAAGCCCGTGGATATTGAGGTTCCACAAGCGATACTTCCGGATACTGTATTTGAAGCAGTTGTTCGAATTCCTTATGATATCCAAGTGAAACAAGTTCTTTCTAATGGAAAAAGGGGGTCTTTGAATGTGGGGGCCGTTCTTATTTTACCTGAGGGATTCGAATTAGCCCCCCCCAACCGTATTTCTCCGGAAATGAAAGAAAAGATGGGCAATCTTTCTTTTCAGAGTTATCGTCCTACTAAAAAAAATATTCTTGTCATAGGTCCTGTTCCTGGTCAGAAATATAGTGAAATTACCTTTCCTATTTTGTCTCCAGACCCTCTTACTAATAAAGACGTTTACTTTTTAAAATATCCTATATACGTGGGCGGTAATAGGGGAAGGGGTCAGATTTATCCTGATGGGAGTAAGAGTAACAATACAGTCTATAATGCTACAGCATCGGGTATAGTAAGCAAAATTGTACGTAAAGAAAAAGGGGGGTATGAGATAACCATAGGGGATGTATCAGACGGACGCTCAGTCGTTGATATTATACCTCCGGGCCCAGAACTTCTTGTTTCAGAGGGTGAATCCATCAAGCTTGATCAACCATTAACGAGCAATCCCAATGTGGGTGGATTTGGTCAGGGGGATGCCGAAATAGTACTTCAAGACCCATCGCGCGTCCAAGGTCTTTTTTTCTTCTTGGCATCTGTTATTTTGGCACAAATCTTTTTGGTTCTTAAAAAGAAACAGTTTGAGAAGGTTCAATTGTCCGAAATGAATTTCTAGAGCTACGTATTTCATTTCGTTTCGAAACATTTTTTAGCAAAATACTAAACTTCTTGTTGATCGATGCAATTATAATTATGTATACTCAAAAAACAGCCTTTGCTTTGTTTATACTTTATATATTTGATATTTTTAATTAAGCTATTTGAAATTACTTGTATTCCGTTGCTAATAATATACTAGCATGTAGTTTGTGAATAATACTATAACTTTTAGTTGTCTTGATCCCAGGCCCTATTTGAAATTTTATGCTGTGATTTTATAGAAAAATTTTGAACCTTTATGTTGTTTATATTATGGAATGACTAAATGAAAAGTCTCATTAAATTATTAAATTAATAAATTAAATAGTAAGAACTCGATTGACCCCCGCTTTTTGGGGGGCGGGGGTCAATCGAGTTCTTACTATTTAATTAATGTCCACAACACAGTTCATATTATTACTACAGGGATGAGCCCAATCCAGAATATGAACCATAAAAGAAAACACCTATTAAACCGATCACAAGAATACCAGCTACAGTGCCTATAAGCCAAAGAGGAATCCTTCCAGTAGTATCGGCCATTTACCCCGCTTCCCTCCACATTTCATCGAGTGGTCGTGCTAGAGACATAAACAGTCATGGATAGTTATGAGATTAAATCCTTCCGAATGGGATAAATTTATTCTTTTTCCTTCTCTTAATTAAAGAAATAATTGGAAAATAAAACAGCAAGTACAAAAATGAGTAATAACCCCCAATAAAGACTGGTACGATTCAATTCAACACTTTGTTCGTTCGGGTTTGATTGTGTCATAG